TAAACAACACCCCCCCTAGAAACGTATAGGAAGTTTTCCCCTCGTACGGCTCGAGAAAAAATGATTCAGAGTTTTCTCTCTATATAGAATTCTAATGAATAGGAAAAGGGTCCATAAAATGAATTAGACTATGATTTCACTCATTTTTTTCTTCTTCGCTCCTAAAAAAAAACATTTGTACTCATAACTCAAGTTGGATAATTCTCAAAAATGGCTCAAAGGAAAAGCTTTAGGCAATTTTAGTTATTGAGTGGTCTTTAACCCCCCCTTTTTTTATCTCCTATTTGTATTCTTTACTTTGATCCAATTATTGAGACAATTGAAATGGTGTTTCCTTGTTTTGGGATCCTTCCTCTTTGTTTTAAATCATTGGGTTTAGACATTACTTCGGTGTTTCTTAATCTTTTCAAAATGGTAGCAACATACCCCTTTTGTGATTTCTTTCTCCCAAAGAATCATACGCAGACTTGATTCTCGCGTGATACACTTTGGATCAAAAGAGTTTTCTTAATTCCAACAAATTTGATTTTTTAATTGAAACTTGCTAAAATCGGATCCTTTCGGTTTCTATATCGAAGATCTACTTACGAAGTTGTTTCAATTTATTGATTGGCATTAACCCTAGATCCTTGCCCCCGAGAAATTTATTTTTTTCTACTCGAGCTCCATCATGTACTATGTTTATTTACATTACAACCCAACAAAAAGAGGGGGTGGAACAAATGATGTCGAGTCGAGAGCACCCTCATTCTGATATAAAATAAAATGGTGGATGTAAGAATAATAATCCACATCGGATCGCGTCCTTCAAGTCGCACGTTGCTTTCTACCACATCGTTTCAAACGAAGTTTTACCATAACATTCCTCTAATTTGGAACCCTTATGAAATTGATTCAATTATGAAATCATGAATAGTCATTGGTTCAGTTCAGTCGGTACATAAACATATAGTAATTTATCCTTTTTCTTCTATACATAGATGGTAAAGATTGTTCTGAAAAATCTTAGCAAGGCCCATCTTTTTTTGTATCAATGGAACAACTTTTCTAAAAAAAAAAACAAACTAACAGAAATATCTAAGAGAAATATAGAATTAGAATAACTAACTAATATAAATTATATGAATAAATGTAGTCTTTTTGAATCTCCATCCTCAACTCGATAAGCTAGGGCTAGCTTTAGATTGACATTGACCCAACTCCAACGTCTTCAAATATCAAAGATTCTACTCCTAAGGAATCGTTAAAAATGTTTCTAATTGAAAAAGTTTCCTATTTCATTCAATATTATTTTTTGAATAAAGTTTGACAGTAAAAGTAAAGACTCCATTTGATCATCAAACAAAGAGAAATCTCTCTTTCTTTTCGAACTGATTCATCAATAATTTAAAGTAGATAACTAAATCGAACAAAAATCTAATTTCTTTTTTTTTGTGAAATGGCTAAAAAAGACTGATATACGGGAAGAGTTAGGCCCCTTGGATTTTTATTTTATCAATCAGATGGACGACTAGAAGGTTTTCATATTTATCAGATAGACTGAACACCCGTTATGGATATTCTATGTTAAAAATTTCTATTTTCACATTGAAGCAATTCCAATTCTTAAAAAAAAAAATAGAAAGACTGCTGTCACTGAAATACACCGAAATCAAACAATACATATAAGCTAAGCATTTCCTCATTTATCTGTATTTTCATATTTTGTTTAACCTGAGGTTAAGTAATCTTTCTGCAATTTTGCCATTCAAGTGAATAAATGTATGAGTCACCCCCCGTCTCAATTGTTAAATATATTTACAATTATTCATTAACGCCAACCACCAACTACTTACAAAGTTCAAAGAAAATACATGGGTTACATATGTAACTTGATTTTTTGTTAATGTGATTCGAACAGACACAGAGATTGAAATTCATAAATATCTTCGGTTACTGATTAACGGCCATCTACTCCCCGAATTCAATGGGAATGATGATTCATAAATCTAAAAAAGAGATCTTTTTTAAGTCCTTCCTACTATATTATTATTAGTTTACCCTAACCCAACCTTAAAAGACGCAATCCCATTGAGAAAATGGAATTAGTACCAAGAACCCCCTCTTACTCTTATTTAAGAATTCAGAGATCCCTAGAACGTTAAGATTACTAATTGGGATACCTTATTTAAGGTTAAGGGACTGGAAAAAATAAATAGGGAAAATAGGCCCCTTCGCATTTTGATTCAAAAAAAAATCGTTGAAAATCAAAATAGAGATGGGACCTAAGGTTTTTCTAAGTAACTAACTTCCCTCACTATGAAGTTAGTGGGCATATAATGAAAAGCCCACCCTTTTTGAATTCGCACTTTTGTGATCTATGTTACCATCTTACCTGGATCCAAAATATATTCAGTTCCATCTGCATGTCATTTGCAGTCAATCCCATTCAGTTTGTTGTGAAAAAAAAAGATAGAGATAGGATGATTCTCTGAATCATTAAAAATCAAAAAAGAAACAAAAATCACACTCTATGACTAATATTCTACCTTTAAATAGAAGTTTAAATTCAAAAAGGAATCCTTATTCTGTATTCTGATAGAATGGATACACTCTGGGACGAAAGGATTCGAACCTCCGAATAGCGGGACCAAAACCCGTTGCCTTACCACTTGGCGACGCCCCATTTAGATTTCTATTCGACACTACTAAAGTATAATATGGGTGTTGTGTGTTCGTCAATTCCAGTCCAACTATCTATAGAAAATCTTTTTCTAGAATAGATTAGATTCTTGTTAGGATTTTGACACATGTAGATATAGAATTCAACTCAATTTATTGATCATTACATATAATTCAATTAAGATATTGTATGAAAGTATGATTTCTTCTATTCTCTTTTGAGAATTAGAGGATTTTTGATTGGGCGGGTTCAAAGAAAAAGAAGGGCTTTTTGTCTACCTTACTTCATTTTTCCTTATTTATATCAATAACTCAACCAAAATGCAATTATCTCCAAGAACAAAATGTCTGTTATGCTTAATATCTTTAGTTTGATCTGTATCTGTCTTAATTCTGCCCTTTATTCGACTAGTCTTTTCTTCGCCAAATTACCTGAGGCCTATGCTTTTTTGAATCCCATCATAGATGTTATGCCAGTCATACCTTTGTTCTTTTTTCTCTTGGCCTTTGTTTGGCAAGCTGCTGTAAGTTTTCGATAAAATATTTAATACTATCCTAGAAAATTCATGATTTGTTCGAGACAGAAATTCTAACAATTCAGAAGATCAACTAAGTCTTACAGTATGAACCTTCGATTCAAACATGGAAAGTCGGGGATAACCTCGAGAAATCAAAACCCGGCTCGACCCATTTCGCCATTCTGACCTTTTTTCCAACGAAAGCCCCTAAATAGGGTTAGGTTAGGGTCACCCACAATATCTAATTGGGGGTATGAAATCCATTTTTGGTAATGAAGGACTCTTATTACAAATGACTTTGAATTTCAGAAAATCCTTTTCTATTTCTAGAAATCACTTTATTTTTTGGTGTCAAATCAAAATAGAATAGTTAGAATATTCTAAAATTTAGAATATATAGTATAAAAAATGGAGGATCTATTCTCTTTTCTCGTTTTTTTTTCAAAAAAAAATGATCTTGGAGATTGTGTCATGCTTACTCTCAAACTTTCCGTTTACACAGTAGTGATATTCTTTGTTTCTCTGTTCATCTTTGGATTTCTATCGAATGATCCAGGACGTAATCCTGGACGTGAAGAATAAAAAGGGTTTTTCATTTTTCCTTGCTTGATTTTATCTCTTAGGATTTTGTTATCTATTCCACACGCTGAACTAGGCAAAAAAGGATTTGCAAAATTTGAAAGATAACTCAATCATCAAAGGAAACGGAAAGAGAGGGATTCGAACCCTCGGTACGAATAGCTCGTACAACGGATTAGCAATCCGCCGCTTTAGTCCACTCAGCCATCTCTCCCAATTGAACAAGAGAATAATGACTATGTTCCATTACACATGAAGTAAGAAAAAAGTCTTGCTTTCTCTTTCTTTATTATATAGATATGTACAATTTTGACCAGCAATTTCATTTAGATATACTCGAAAGATCCAATAGACAAATATAAAGACAAATAAAGAAGACCCCTTTGATTTTGTTCCCCTTATTCCCATGGCCTGGCCTGGTCAATACCTAGCCGGGCCCTTTTTTTGTTCCAACAAATCCTAGCTAAAAGATTTTATCTGGTTTGAACACAAAAATGCTTGCTATTAAAGCAGCAATAAAAAGATGAGGGGTTATTTCCATTCTTAATATATCTATTAGATTCTTATTATATCTATTCTATTTAATTTATATAAAATCAAAGTCTCTTTTCTTATTATTCCTTCTTCCTTTTTGAGTTACTTGACAACCTTACGGAAATCTAAAATGAAACTGTGGATTCTTAAATAATAATGAATGCTCTGTTATGATTTCAGTTGTTTTAGTGAGCCATATCTATCAAAAACCTCCCAGCAAAAGAAAAAATAGAACTTGTTATTTAATTTAGTTATTTAAAAGAGCCCTCCTTTCCAGAATCTGATTCAATTGAAATCCCCCGCGAAAAACGTCGACACTCTTATTTTCATGATTAGGATCCTATCTTTCTTACGCCTAATTCCTCTGTTCGACAAAAGGTTCATTTGTATATAATAATTCTATTATAGTTATAGCGGCGGGTATAGTTTAGTGGTAAAAGTGCGATTCGTTCTAGTAAGCCCCTTAATAGTTAAGGGATCTTTCGGTTTGATTCATATTCCGATCAAAAACTTTATTTCTTAAAAAGGATTTAATCCTTTACCTTTCAATGACATATTCGAGGAAAAATATGGATTCTCGTGATTTGTATCCAAGGGTCACTTAAAAATGGAAATTTTAGATTATGAAATTACGAAACAAAATTTTAGAATTGGATCAATACTTCCAATTGAATGAGTATGCGTAAAAGATCCATGGATGAAGATAGA